CAGGTTTTGCCATATTTTATCATCTCATAAATATAAGTCAGAGATATATGGATATATCCATTTCATGTCAAAACGGATCCTTTCTTTTTTTTTTATTTGTATATCCAGTCCCTTAGAAAGTCTCTTTTATTTTAGAAAGATTATCCTTGTCTTTGTTTATGTCTCGGGTTGGTACAAATTACTATAATTCGTCCCCGTCTACGGATCAGTCGACATTTTTCACAAATTTTACGAACAGAGGCTCTTATTTTCATATTTATCATTCCTTAACTTAATTTCTAATTTACTTATTGGAAGAAAATAAGTTTCTTGAGATTTTGAACTTTCGAATTGTATCTCTTCGAAAGCAATATTGAAGTTGAAAAAATAAATCAACTAATCGTTTGAATCCTTGTTTCAGAGTCTATAAATTATATGCCCTTTGGTTGAATCATAACGACTTATTTTAATTTTTACTCTATCTTCCAGTAGTATACGTATAAAACTACGCCGAATCCTTCCTGAACCATAACCTAGAATCCGATCTTCATTATCTAATCGAATCTTAAGTATACCATTCGGAAGTGATTCAGTAATTAAATTTCCATGAATCCATTTTTTTTTCCTTTTATTCCAGGTAAAACAAAACCTCTTTGAAGTATTAACTAATGTAGTAGGAGAGTTATATTAGAAACCCGTTTTTTTTTCACAAATTAATAGGAGAGTTCCATATCTAAGTTGGATATAAGAAAGCTTACCATATATAACATAAGATTTCTCCGCCAATTCCTTCTAGTCGGGCCTCTCTGTCCGTTATTATACCCTGAGAAGTGGAAAGAATTACAATTCCCATCCCGCCTAAAATTCTAGGAATTCGTTGATAGTTCGAATAGATTCGTAGACCGGGTCGACTGATCCGTTTTAAATTTAAAACAGTTTTATATGGCCCTTTCCTATTCCTTCTATGTCGTAGGGTTAAAACCAAAAAATATTTGTTGCTTTCCTGATGTTTCCTCACGTTTTCAATAAAACCTTCTCTTAACAGTATTTTAAGAAGGTTTTCGGTGATGTTAGTAGATGGTATTCGAACCGTTCCTTTTCTATTCATGTCAGCGTTTCGTATAGAAGTTATTATATCAGCAATAGTGTCTTTACCCATGATAAACTAAAATTATTGTTGCCCCCGAATTTGGATATGATCAACATGTTTTTTTTCTTTATATATTTTTTTTATGATATGAATTGTTAAAGATATATGCGTGAGAAAAATCTACTAATTCATTTTATCTATTTTATTCATATTTTATTCAAATGCTATAACTATATTATATTGGAGTCTCATCTTTATTATACTTATAGTACTTCAGGTGCTAATGAAACTATTTTAGTGAAATTTAACTGTCTCAATTCCCGTGCGATCGCACCAAAAATTCTAGTTCCTTTGGGATTTCCTTCTTGATCAATAACAACCGCAGCATTGTCATCATATCGTAGTATCATACCATTGTCACGTTTGAGTTCTTTACAAGTACGTACAATTACAGCTCTGATCACTTCAGATTTTTCTAAAGGTGTATTTGGTATTGCTTCCTTGATTACAGCAACAATAACGTCACCAATATGAGCATATCGTCGATTACTAGCTCCTATGATTCGAATACACATCAATTCTCGGGCCCCGCTGTTGTCCGCTACATTTAAATGGGTTTGAGGTTGAATCATATCATTTTTTTTATTTGCTCTTTTGATGCAAAGGGGCGAAGTAAAAAAAAAAGAAATATTGTTTGTCAAAAAAAAAAAAAGAAACCTACAATTGTTTTTTTTTTCATTCCAAAGACTTCTTTCCTTTGGTTCTACATTCCTATCCTGAAATAATTAATTGAGTTCGTATAGGCATTTTGGATCCCGCTATTGAAATAGCCCTTCTGGCTACATTTTCTGCTACTCCGCCCATTTCATAAAGTATTCTACCCGGTTTAACGATAGCTACCCAATATTCGGGAGATCCTTTCCCTGAACCCATACGCGTTTCTGCGGGTCTTACTGTAACTGGTTTGTCTGGAAATATACGTACCCATATTTTTCCACCGCGGCGCACGTTTCGTGTCATTGCTCGCCGCCCTGCTTCTATTTGTCTAGATGTGATCCACGCGGGTTCAAGTGCCTGAAGAGCATATCTACCGAAGCAAATACGATTACCTCTATAAGATATTCCTTTCATTCTTCCTCTATGTTGTTTACGGAATCTGGTTCTTTTGGGGTTATAGTTGATGGTTGTTTCTCAATTAATTCCATCTCTACTACAGAACCGGACATGAGAGTTTCTTCTCATCCAGCTCCTCGCGAATGAAACAATTATAAAATAATATAGATGTATTTAATGATATTTTAGATAATATAATGTCATTTTTTTATAACGAGTCTTTATTTGGTTTTGTCTTTTTTATTATCATATCGGATCGACAAAAATTTTTTAATCCAATAAAATAAAAACTTTCGCGAACGGATATTTACTCTTTCA